AAAGTTTCGGATTGTTTAGTATTCCACCAATTTGTAACCCAAGATTTCAGACTTTGATTAAATGAGAGAGAGATACACCAGGGCAAAAGTACTATAGATGCAAGATATAGAAAGGGAATGAATGCTTTCTTTTTTGTCATTTTTTTTTGTGATGATTCACAATGAGTAGGAAAACAAGACTGAAATAATCGAATTGTTCAAGAACAAAAAAAGGAAGGATCTAAAGAAAAAGAAGCATATATTGACGAAAGAAAGGATAACGACTCGATAAGATATGATATGATCTATCTGGATCTAACATATCAATTCCAAATATTGAAAATTTTAAAATTAAAATAAAAAGTAAAAAAAAATACTTATTAAGTGATTTCCTCCTTATAACCTTATAAGAATAAGTTTGTTCATATCAAAAAACTTCCATTGGTACACGCAAAAAATAAGCCAATTCGGCAGCTTTTTGTTCCATTTTTCGTGGAGTCAAATTATCATCAGTATGAGTCAAGGGTATAGATCCTTGACCTCTTATATCCATATAAAGTACACGACGAGTATAAATACCCCCTTTCACTTCTATTCTGATAGATTGAATATCTTTCATAAGAAATCTGAGGAAGATACGACGATTCTTTCCAGGAAATCCCCAACGAAAAATACAAACTAATCCCTCTTTTCTATCAAATCTATCATAACCGCTGCCTACATTCCACCAAATTGTACACCATAAATAGGAACTAATAAAAAGACCCGCGATCCCATAGAAAGACATCACGATTCCTTGTGGAAAAAAAAGTATTTGTTCAGATGGAAATGAAGATATCCAATTCATACCAAAATAGCTAGAAATTCCGACCAATAAGAATCCTAATGAACCTAAAAAAAGAATAAAGGCCCAAAAGAAATTACTTATTTTTCGAGATCCCGCTATAAATTCTATCCATATACGTTCTGATCGCCAACCCATACTAGATTTAGTTGCATTTTATTTGAATTGATAGGATAACTTAACTCAAAGGAATTTAAATTGACTCTTTTTTTTTTCCGAAGTAACTCTCATCAACTAGTGCAATTCTTGTGTGTTGTGAATATTTAGGAGTAATTCATTCCAATTGAATTTGAATTGGTTAGATGGGAAAAAGAAAGATCGAAAATCATCCTAATTTATAGTTATATACATATAGTATATATATATATATGAACTTTCCATTTACATTGAATAAAGAAGCTCTCGATCCAATCCCAATCCATTTTCCAATAACGATTTAAATGAATTTACCCATATCGATATCCGTATTATGATCGAAGTGTAACTCGTGAAGAAACAAAATTGATAAAATTTTTACTTTTGATCGGATCTACAAAATTTTTTTTTTTTGAATATTAAGAAATAAAGAAGCCATTGCAATTGCCGGAAATACTAAGCCCACGAAAGGCACAAAAATAGAGGGAAAGTTATTTAAAAATGTCATAGAAGTAATACCTCGATTTAATATTTGTACCTGTTTTTTTTTTTTAATTTTTATTAGAAATATTAGTTATAATTATTATACATACATTATACATATGATAAAAGATATATGTCAGAGGGAGGGGGAACATGAAGTTAGTTTTCATCTGTTTCCCTCACTAATTTTAATTTGAAGGAATTTATCTTGTTTATTAGTAAATCAATCAATCAATTCATAATAGAGTAATTCAGAATATAAAATTGATAATAGAGTAATTGATAATATAAAATTTGCAATCTTCTTCCTACAATGAAACTTTATGTCACCAAAGAAATTTTGATTCAAATCGAATCAAAATTTCTTTGGTGACATAATTCAAATCAATTAAGTGAATAATCTACTTAATTTTGATTCAAAGGAAAATAATTGTGGAGCTGAAATAATTCACTAAGAACACCTTTTAAAAGATTACGCGGTACCATTAGGTCAAATAAGCCATTCTCAAATAAAGGTTCAGCTTCTTGTGAACCTTCAGGTATTGTTATATTTAATGTTTGTTCGATTACTCTTTTACCCGCAAATGCAATGTAGGCATTGGGTTCGGCAATAATGATATCCCCCAACATACCAAAACTCGCTGTCACCCCGCCGGTAGTAGGTGATGTCAGAATGGATACATATAATAACTTTAGATTTACTTGATAATGATATAAAGCAGAAGATATTTTAGCCATTTGCATCAAGCTCACACTTCCTTCTTGCATCCTAGCTCCGCCGGAAGCACAGACTATAATAAGAGGTAAAGATTTATCGGCAGCATACTCAATCAAACGAGTAATTTTCTCGCCGACTACGGATCCCATACTACCTCCTATAAACTGAAAATCCATAACCCCAATTGCTACGGGAATACCTTTTAGTTGACCTGTACCTGTTTGAACAGCCTCAGTTAATCCCGTCTCTCTTTGATAAGAATCAAGACGATCTTTATAAAGTTCTTCCTCTGAATGAAATTCAATCGGGTCCAGAGAGAACATGTCTTCATCCATAGGATC